TTCTATCTAATTCTTTTTATAGATAGTATAGTTTTGATGAATAAAAAAAAAAAAAGAAAAAATCCTATGATTTTTTTTTAATCGTTCGTTGTACAATGAAAAAAAGAAGGCTTTTTCTTCTTCTCTTAAGTTAAGTAAAAAAATGAATTTGAATCGGCGCGAACCCTGTGAATCACTACAATATTTGATTCACAGGGTTCTCATCAGTTCACATAAAGTTTTTTTATCTCATATGCACTGTACACTTTTCTATTCGTAAGAGTCTTTTTGGAATCCTTTTGAATTCAATTAGATGTTAATGTAAATGAACCATAACTATGTAGTCCTATTCCTAATAGATTGACCCCAAAATAGCATATCCAAATTATAAGAAAGCCAATAGACGCCACAATTGCGGAATTTATACCCTTCCATTTTATATTGGTTCGAATATGTAAATAAATCGCGAATACGATCCAAGTAATAAATGCCCAAGTTTCCTTTGGGTCCCAACTCCAATATGATCCCCATGCTTCGTTAGCCCATACTGCTCCAGAAAGTATCCCTATGGTTAAAAAGATAAATCCTAGACTAATAACCCGATAACTCCAATAATCCAATTGTTGAATAAATTGCGACCTGTAATAATTCTTCGGAGAAAAAAAAGAAGTATTTTGTAAAACATTGCTTCTTTCATTCATGTATTCGATTTCACCAAAGAAAAATGACCCATTTAAATTTAATAAATGATTACTTGTAAAAAAAAACTTTCTGTTTTTTCTAACTGCAATGACTAGAAGTGCTACTGATAATAATGATCCACATAAAAGGGCTGCATAGCCCAATATCATCATACTTACGTGCATTATTAACCACTCGGATTGAAGAGCGGGTACTAATATTTCAGATTCGTGTATTTGAGTTAAAAGACCTGAAGTAGCAAAGCCTTGGGTAAAAATAGCACTTGGGCCGATTATTGCGCTTAAAAAATTTTGATTTTTTTTGAAATACGGAACTATATGAATAAGGGAGAAACTCCATGAAAGGAAGATTAATGATTCATATAAATTACTTAGTGGAAAATGTCCCGAATAAATCCAACGAGTAACTAATAATCCTGTTATACAGAAAAAAGTCATTATCATGCCCTTTTCTGATGAATCGTAGAGTTTTATGATTTCATCGACTAAAAAGGTTATCAAATGAATTGTAATTACAATTGAAACGATCGAAAAAGAAATATGAGTTAATATATGCTCTAAGGTTGAAAATATCATAAAAATCTTAAAAAATAGGAGTTCTTTAATTATTTAATTACAAGAAATCAGGAATTGAATTCATTATAGGATCTATTTAGTTTTTTTAGAAGATGGCATGCCGCCACTCGGACTCGAACCGAGATGCTCTAGCACTGCTTCCTAAGAGCAGCGTGTCTACCAATTTCACCATAGCGGCTTGTCTTGAACTCATAATAGCCTATGAATAAGCAATCGTCTAGATTTAAGAATTCAATTGGTTGCAATATTTTTTAGGAAAGATTCAAATGGATGAATAAAAATTAGTTCAAATAGGCATTTAAAGGTTCATTATTTTAGTTTAGGGCCTTAGTTTTCTTAAGATTTTCGTGTATTTTATACTCTCCTCAACTTGAACTCTTTAAAACTAGATAGTTTTATTATCAATTAATAGGATAGAACTCAAAAAAATCCATTTTCTTAATGAATCCAAAAGAAAAAAACCTATTTTGGATCACTCAAAATTGATACATTATTTATCCAGACTCTCTTCACTAAGTGTTTTTTATTTTCTTGATTGGGTTGATCGCGAGAGATATATGGGGGTGTATATAGGAATTCATAGAAAATCAAAAAGTCAGAAAGTTACACAAAAGGGTTTAAAATTTTAATGAATTAGTTTTAATGATTTTAGTAACTAAAGATTCAAGATTTTCTATTTGCTCTTCTATAGATAGAGAGAAAAAGTGGATATAGAGAAAAAAGAAAAAGTTGTATTATTGTAACAAATAGGGAGATGCGGAAAATAAGACTCCCCGCCTTGGAAATGAGAAAATATACTAAAAATGAGAAAATATACTAAAAAGAAAATGGAGTATCTTTTGTTTATTCTTTTGTCAACAAAAATAAAGTATTTTTTCTTTTTTTGAATTGAATTGAGTAAGGTAAACAGAAGAATTCTTATTCTACATATTCTAAGAGCGGAGCGAATTCCATTTCATATTGATTAACTCAATAGGTAATGGAATTCATTAATTTGATTTTCGAAATGAGTCAATTTTTTGAGTCAAGTCGATTCAGATTATTCCAACGTTTTATTACTTATTTTTTTTTTCGCACAAAAAAACTTTTTGAATTCCCGGTAAAAAGAGATTTCCCTAAGGAAAATGCTTTTAACGCTGTCCCATATCCTTTCCTTTTCCAAATATTTTTACGAATACGCTTTTTTGATGCAGAAGCACGTTTTTTTGGAACTGCCATTTAAATAAAAATTAAGAGATTACTCA